TGCCTTTGTTGACCTGACCAGGAAAAATTTATCCTATTTTTAAGATACTTCTTAATTGAATTCAATTTGAATGGAGGTGATTTGGATTGATGTAAGTACAGGATTACTTTTATCTATTCTCGAAAGCAAAGGTTAAAACTTTATCTTTATATTATTAAATATTACATTATTCGAATAAAAATTGATTTTAAATGAAAATCAAGCCACGACCCTTACGAACCAACCGTTCTTTTGTATTGACCAAGCAAAAACCTCATTCCTTTAACTGCAAAAAAATCTAAAAGCTATTTTTTTTTGAATTTTTCAATGTTTTGCGAATCAAGAGTTTTATACATTGTTTAGTTGAGATAAATTCGAAGAAATTGTTCGAATTGTGTAATCTTCAATTATTGATACAGGTAACCGGCCTAAAGCAATTTGATTATAATTCAATTCATGACGATTATAAGTAGAAAGCTCATATTCTTCGGACATTGATAAACAATTTGTTGGACAATACTCAACACAATTACCACAAAATATACAAATTCCAAAATCAATACTGTAATTAAGTAATCGTTTTTTTCGAATATCAGTTTGAAATTTCCAATCTACAACGGGTAGATCTATAGGGCATACACGAACACATACTTCACAAGCAATGCATTTATCAAATTCAAAGTGGATTCGACCTCGGAAACGTTCTGATGTAATCAATTTTTCGTAGGGGTATTGAATAGTTACAGGTAAACGATTCGCGTGGGACAGGGTAATCATGAAACCTTGACCAATATACCTGGCAGCTCGTATTGTTTGTTGACTAGAGTTCAAGAACCGAGTTAGCATAGGGAACATATCTGAATATCTATAAATAAGTTTACTGGTTTCTTTCTCTTGTTTGAGACAAGTTATGAAGAATAGAATATTCTATTCCTTTACAGTGAAAGAAGCTGGAACGAAGTTGTTAATAATAGATTACCTAAAGAAATAGGTAAAAGAAATTTCCATCCAAGATTTAATAGTTGGTCCATTCTTAGTCTTGGTAACGTCCATCTTGTTGCAATAGAAATAAACAAGAACAAATAAGTTTTAGCCAGTGTAATAAAGATACCTATTATTGTTACAAAAACTTTCCCTCTTTTATTTATGTCAAAAATTTCAGGACTAAATAGGTTTGGAATAGAAAGATTCCAACCCCCCAAGTAAAGAACTGTTACAAATAACGAAGAAACTAGTAGATTTAGATACGAAGCAACATAAAATAAGCCAAATTTTATACCTGAATATTCGGTTTGATAACCAGCTACTAATTCTTCTTCTGCTTCTGGTAAATCAAAAGGTAATCTCTCACACTCGGCTAGAGAAGAAATTAGAAAAATGATAAACCCTATAGGTTGACGCCACAAATTCCATCCCCAAAAACCATATTTTGATTGTGTTTCAACTATATCAACTGTACTTAAACTGTTAGATAATCATAGTCGACAATAACATCACTGTTCTCGTCACTATTACAGAACCGTACATGAGATTTTCACCTCATACGGCTCCTCATAGGTCACAAATCAATATAAGAACCTTTCAACTTTATTTATCTTGATGTATTTGTTGATGTGTTTGTAAGATCGATAGAGAATCAAATTCTTATCCTAAGGCCTATAATTAGACTAATGGAATTCTGTCTGCTAGATTTATAATAAAATAATAAAAAAGTGCTTCGGAATTGATCTCATATTTTAAAAATTTTCATTTTTCTTTGTTAATTAAAAACTTTACCCTTGAATGAAAAAAATAATTTTTAGAGGAATATCACATAGATATTTCAACCTATCTTTTTCTCATTTTCGATTACGAAAAAGCATTTAGACATTGCATTACATAACAAGAATTTTATTTCGTTCCTATTCTCCTTTCTCAGAAAAAGAGGCATTATTCGTATTATCAAAAGTAAAAGATTTCTTCGTTTTGATAGTTATTTACTTAATCAGTGGACAGGAACATACTCTGGATCGAAATCATGGGGAGTACTTCTTAATCATTTCTACCAACTTAAAGCCCCAATTCGAATTACTTTTCTATAAAAAAAATATCCTATTGGATAATTTAAAGAATCTCCATTACTAATCCTTTGTGTATCTTGGTCTTCCTAACCATCCACTTATTTTTTTTTGAATCTCTCATTAGGGTAATATCTCTATGGTAATAGTATAGAAAAAAACCCATACAATTGATCTTTTAAACCCGCTTCAAGCCATGATGACTAATCAGCCAATCTTGGGGTAAACAGCCTTGACTGCTTATGTTTACTTTCACTTAATTCTTGTACATAGGAAATGAGATTGAATTCCTTTAACAGCAAATTTAGAAGCCGTTTTATTTCACTCATATAACTATCTGGTTTAATTCATCAACCTAATGATGAATAAAAAAATAGATATTCAAATCATTTAACTTTCTTCTTAGAAAGAAAAGAAATGGAGGAATTTTTATGTCTTACCGAATCACACGTAGAGATATTGATAATACACATAGAGTTAATGGTATTTCATAACTAATTGATTGAGCAGCAGCCCTTAATCCACCTAAAAAGGAATATTTATTATTTGATCCATAGCCTGACATAAGTAATCCAACGGGAGCAAGACTTGAAATGGCGATCCATAAAAAAACACCAATACTAAGATCAGCTAGAATAAAGCGATAGCTAAAAGGAATTATTGAATAACTTAGTAAAATGGATATGACTGCTATGGATGGACCAATACTGAATAAACGAGTATCTCCTCTAGACGGAAGAAGATTTTCTTTGAAAAGTAGTTTTGTACCATCTGCTAAAGCTTGAAGCATTCCCAAAGGACCTGCATATTCGGGTCCAATACGTTGCTGTATCTCTGCAGATATTTCTCTTTCTAACCAAACAATTACTAGTACACCCAGTGTGATTCCTAATACAAGAATGAAAATAGGGACAAGCATCCATACGAGCCCATAAACTTCTTTTAAGGATTCCAATCTGAAAAAAGAATGAATAGCTTCTATTTCTGTTATATCAATTATCATTTCAACGATCAACTTCTCCCATAATGATATCTATACTACCTAGTATCGTCATAATATCAGCCAATTTCATTCTTTTAACTAACTGCGGAAGAATTTGCAAGTTGATAAACCCCGGCGGTCGGATTTTCCATCTCCAAGGAAAAACACTCTGATCTCCGATCAGAAAAATTCCCAATTCTCCTTTTGGTGCTTCGACTCTTACATAAAGTTCTTGCTTGGATAATTCAAAAGTTGGAGAAGGTTTTTTACTAATAAATCGATATTCAAAATCATTCCATTCAGGGTCTTTTATTCTATCAAAGCGCCGGCTTTCTAAATTTTCATAGGGCCCCCCTGGAATTCCTTCCAGGGCCTGTTGGATAATTTTTATGGATTCTGTCATTTCGCCGATTCGTACTAAATAACGAGCTAATGAATCTCCTTCTTTTTGCCATTGAATCTCCCAATTAAATTCGTCATAACACTCATAACGATCAACTTTACGAAGATCCCATTGTATTCCGGAAGCTCGTAGCATTGGCCCCGATAAACCCCAATTTAATGCTTCTTCTCCGCCAATAATACCTACGCCTTCAACTCGTTCTAAAAAAATAGGATTTCGTGTAATAAGCTTTTGATATTCAGCAACCCCAGTTAAAAAATAATCGCAAAAATCTAAACATTTATCTATCCAGCCATGAGGTAGATCAGCAGTGACTCCTCCGATACGAAAATAATTATGCATCATGCGCATACCGGTAGCAGCTTCGAATAAGTCATATATCAATTCTCGTTCTCGCAAAATATAGAAAAAGGGGGTCTGTGCCCCAATATCTGCCATAAAAGGGCCAAGCCATAACAAATGGGAAGCGATACGACTTAACTCCAGCATAATAGCTCTAATATAGCTAGCCCTTTTAGGTACTTGAATATTGCCTAGCTGTTCAGGTCCGTTTACGGTTATTGCTTCTGTAAACATAGTAGCTAAATAATCCCAACGTGTTACATAAGGCAAATATTGTATAATTGTTCGATTTTCCGCAATTTTTTCCATTCCTCTATGTAAATAACCCAATATAGGTTCACAGTCAATAACATCTTCACCGTCGAGAGTAACGATTAGTCGAAGAACACCGTGCATTGATGGGTGGTGAGGGCCCATATTGACTATCATGAGGTCGTTTCTTGTAGTTGGTGTAATCATAAGTTTTTCCCGAGTCAGTCTTCCATGCATTGCTGAAAGTAAAAAGAAATTCATCAAAATTTAAACGACTAAGCTCATCAAGACTAAGCTCGTCAAATGATATCATGCTTCAAATTAACGAGTTTTTATTTCTCGAATATCCAACTCATCAATTAATTCTTTATAGCGTCCTCTATTTCTTTTTGACAAATAGGCTAGTAGTCGTTGACGTTTTCCCAAAATTTTTCGCAAACCTTTCTGAGATGAAAAGTCTTTTTTGTGCAATTCCAAATGTGAAGTAAGTCTCCTTATCTTAGTGGTGAAACTGAATACTTGAAATTCAACAGACCCTCTATTTTCTTTATTTTCTTTTTGAGAAATAATAGAAATTACTGAATTTTTTACCATAAAAAACTCTCCTTTCCCCTTGTACAGATATGGATTTTACCGATCAGTAATAAGTATAAGTAATAATAATGCCATTAATTTTGATGTGGTATATATAATAATTTAATCCAAATAACTCCTTTCTGAATTCAAACCAATCAATCGAATTGGAAATTGGATTTAGATAGGAATAGAAAAAGATTGGTACATTTTTGCATCGAAGAATTTAGACCTAAAATTAAGAAGTTTCTATTGATTCATTTGGAAAACTAATTGAGATATTATTCATAATTCATTTCATATTGAATACTAGAATGAAATGTGAGACAAGAAAAGTACGTGATCTGTATATTTGTTTACTTTCATATACCCTATATTATATATAGATTAATATAGATTATATATAGGGTATATAGAAATAGGGTTTAGGGTATATATAGAAAAATTGTATTATTCACAGAATTTCAATCGCGGATACAGATGTATTCTTAACATACTGAAACGACTGCCATTATTGGTATCAAACCAATAACGATTCATACAAGCTAAATCTTCTAATCGATAATTAGGCCAAAGAAAGAACTTTAATTTCATTAATTGATTTTTCTCTCTATCAAGATAATTATTGTCATGTGAAACTCGGCTGCTGTTTTTTATGTTCTTTCTATTCCAAAATACTGGATTTCTATATGTATAATTTTCATTCTTTGAATTGAAACAAATTAGAATTCTCGCTTTTCTACGACGTTTAAACGAGAAAATATTTTCTGGAACAAGTAAATCAAAATGATTTTTGTCTCTATTTTCATTTATTCTTTGATGTGGTGAAATTGTTTCATCCAAATTTGTCCTAGAAACATATCTTTGCTCTTGATATTTTTGATTAATTTGATGCTTACTCTTATGAAGCAACGAAATACCTACGGTTTGGTACATAATAAATTGTCCATCTTTTTTTCCAGACAAACGAAGTGGTTCTACAATCAATACCCCCCTCTTCATTAATTCTGAAAGAGTTAAATTACTTTGAATCGGCATTCTATCCAAATTTATTTCTCTCTTTTGAATGGAGGTTATAGTCATTTTTTTTGGATCTATCAGTCTAAGCAGAAGACAATATGCCTTGATATTATTGATCATTCTTTGATTTAAAGTTGTGCACCATTTCAATTGAAAAACCAAATAACGTTTCAGGAAGAAATCTAGTTCTGCTTCTGTATTGCTTTTGTATTGTTTTCTCTTTTTCCCCTTTTTTATGTCCAAGCTTGCATAATTATCTTCAATATCTTTTTGTTGTGAGAGAACGGATCCACGATCTCCTTGACTTATGGGTTCTTTTTCTTCTTGATTTCGATGCTTTTTATTCGAGGCTATCAACAAATTAATCTTTTTCTTTTCATTAATCTTTTTATTTTCACTACTATTTAAATTTAAAAGAAGTAATTTGCTTGGTATAAACCAAGGTTTTGTTTTATATGCCTTATAAAGTAACACAAATTCTGGGAAGAGCCAAAATTCCAGATTCGATATGGGGCGCTTTAGTATTTTTTCATTCATTCCCATCCAATCAAAAAATCCTTTGTGGGGGTTTGGTGAATTGGTTTCTGGAATCATAAGATAAAAAATATTTTTTTTAGAAATTATTTGAGAATTGTTAGTAGGAATTTGAGTATTTTGATTCCTATTGGTATCAATAATGATCCAGGTCTCAATATCGGCTTTTTGGCTAAGATAAAAATTGAAAAATTTCCAATCAAAGTTTTTTCTATCGGCCGATTTTTCCATATATGGAATATCAACCTGTCCTAGATCATTTTGAATAGGGATGTTCCTCAGTATATCAAAAAAGGCCTTTTTAGGCCTGTTATAAGTATAATAAATTTCTTGGTTCTTATTTTCTTGAAAGGGAAATCTATAAAAAAAACATTCCGTTTTATTATCATAATTAATAAATTTATATGATAAAAGATTATATCTATAATATTTTCGAAAATTACTTTTTTCATTGGATAATAAATATACTTCCGATTTTTTTTTGGAACCAACCAATTGGTCTTTTTCATATGAATGCCGTTTGCTTAAATTTTCCTTTTTAACTATACAACACTGGCGAACTCTATTTCGCCATTTTTCTGGTATTAATCTAGACCATCCGATCTGAGATAAATGGTATTGATAATGTCCTTTTAACCAGTTTTTCCATTGATTCGTTTCATAGCTTGGAAGTTTTTTATTTGCTAATTTCGAATGAATCATTCCTTGTCTTTCAAAAGAATCCTTTATTTTAGACTTAAGAAAAGGGGGGATTCTTTGATATTGAACAACAGATCTTACCGAGTTCCTAATTGGAATTTGTGATAATTTGTAAAATACATATGCTTGTGACACGTAGGATAAGTCATAAAAAATACGTGAATTTTCTTTAATATTACTAATATTATCAAATGGCTTTTTTATAGTCGAAATAAATGTAATTGGAGTTTTCTTTTTTTTATTAATTCTTTCTTGTTTTCTTTCATTATTGTAAATCGATTTATCAATAATTTTTTTTGTTACTTTAAGAAAAAGTTTTGTATTTATTCTGGGAATATTAATGATAGATAAAAATAGATCTGTGTAGATTTTTTCAATGAAAATTTTAAAAAAAGGGGGGAATTTATAGATTAATCGAACATTTCTTCTTTTTAATATTTGCCATTTTTCGAATCTTTTAGCATTAGAATTTGTTTTGTTAGGACTAAGATTATTTATTCTTGGAGTTACTTTTTTTTTCTCTTTTGAGATTCTTTTTATTTGATTTCGAATTTTACTTGTTCTATCAGCGAGATCCTTCGTTTTTTTTTCCGTCAATGAATAATTTGACGAACTCGGAGATGCAATTTGATTAAATGATTCGTGAATTATCTGATTGC